GTTCAATCTTTTTTTTTTTTTTCTCCACTCGGACCAATCCGCCTACTCGGCTTTTTATATTGAAAGTAATTCGTGTATCTACTCCAATGATACTATTGTTCCGTACCATTATGGAAGAAGATCCGGGTAAGATATGCACTTCCTCGGGAATGAAAAAAAATCGATCTATTTTCATTTGATATTTTGGCCTAAATTCTTTTGTTCTTCGATACTCAATCAAATCCTCCTTTTTGACGATTGAATCCACCTCTATAGTCCCATATTTAGTAATTCCCGAACTATTTCGTCTGTATCGGGGATCATCGAAATAAGCAAGAATACTATTTATACGGAAAAGACCGTTTGTGGGTATTTCAATCGAGATACCTGAACGGGGTATTAGTTCTTTTTCTTGTTCTTGATTAGATTGTAATGGAATGATGAATCTATTTCTTCGCCTCTTTGCCAAAAAATCAGAATTATCGTCGAGAATGGCGGGATATATGAAATTACAATGGCCATTACATATGATTCGAGCAGGTCCTGAATAATCAAGAACCCACTCCCCCCTTTTACCAGAAGGATCCGACCTAAACAATTTGTGTCTCACTTGATCATTAGTCACCGAAAGGTTAGGAATATATTTTCGTTCGGCAGAAAGAGAATGAATATTTATTTGATCTTGATCCTTGTGGAGCGAAAAAGGGACTATACTGGATCTGTACGGAACCCCTGATAATATCCACAAATGACTTGTTTTTGGTAAGAGATGAACATTACCATATGTATATTCGGGTGCATGGTACACAGCGGTACTCCAGTGCATTTCTCCCTCTGAGTCAGAATAAATATGTTTTCGAACCCTCTCTTTAAAATTCAAGGTGGATGCTTCGGCGCGAATCTCAGCAATCACTTGTTCCGATTCTACATATTGATCATTTTTAACTAAAATAAAACTTTTTGGTGGAATATTCACATTATGTAGAATATCTTGACCCTCAATAGTTACATATAGGTCTATATAACAGAGAAAAGCAGGATATCCATGACGTGTACGTGTGGGATGAACCAAATCTTCATTGAATTTTATTTTTCCATTATCAGGAGCTCGTACGTGTTCTGCAGTACCGCCTGTAAATACCCCACCGGTATGAAAAGTTCTTAGTGTTAGTTGAGTCCCCGGTTCCCCAATAGATTGACCCGCAATAATACCTACTGCTTCTCCCAATTCGACCAGGTCGCCATGAGTGGGACTGCGGCCATAACATAATCGACAGATCCAAGATGTACTCCTGCAAGTAAAGGGGGTTCTAATAGATATTGGTTGTGCTCGAAAGGTTATGAATCGGTTGACAAGCCCAATCCCAATATCTTGATTTCTAATGGCAATGCATCGTGAACCGATATATATATTGTCTGCTAATACACGACCAATTAATGTTTGGATAAAAATTCTTTCTGTTATCATCCCATTTCGAGGACTCACAGAAATACCTCGGGTGGTGCCACAATCTGTTCTACGTACAACAATGTGTTGAACTACTTCAACAAGTCTGCGCGTGAGGTATCCAGCATCTGAGGTTCGTACAGCAGTATCCACAACTCCTTTGCGAGCTCCGTAGCAGGAAATAATATATTCCGTTAAAGAGAGCCCTTCGCGTAAATTGCTTTGAATGGGTAAATCAATCATTTGTCCTTGAGGATCCGACATTAATCCTCTCATACCTACTAATTGATGGACCTGAGATGCATTTCCTCTAGCCCCCGAAAAAGACATTATATGGACTGGATTAGAAGGATCAGTCATCCTAAAATTAGGATTCATTTCTTGTCGTAAATATTCACTTGTAGCATACCAGATCTCAATGGATTGACGTAATTTTTCTACCGCGTGTACATTACCATAATGATGGTGTTTTTCCAAAATTAAACTTTGTTGTTCAGCATCTTGTACTAGCCATCCCTTAGAAGGTATTGTTAAAAGATCATCAATTCCTAATGAAATGGATGTAGCAGTGGCTTGCTGGAAACCCAGAGTCTTTACTTGATCCAGGATATGTGATGTATATGCCATTCCAAAGTGATCTATTAATCTGCTAATAAGTCGTTTCATGGCAGTTCCATCTATCGCTTTATTGTGAAAGACTAGATCGGCTCGTTCCGCCATAAGTACCTCCCTATTCAGTTGAGTAGGATTCGACAATGGGTTTGAGTCAGTGATTCGAAGACTGCCTTTCCTCGATCTTGATTAGCGTAGAAATTCACGAATTATAATACTAGTTGAGGCGGGGAGATCCGAATCGAATTATCGCGGGTATCATAGAATTTTTTAGCTTAGGTACTATATGAGCAAGCCCGGCAAAACCCCTGTATGGCTTCTTCTATCTCTCGGTAAAAAGAAATATGACCAACAGTGGTTCGAATGTCTATACAAAGGATTTCTTTTTTGACATTTCTTACTATTAGATAGTGACCATAAATCTCATGATAGGTACCAAAAGATTCACATTGAACTTCGATA